TAGGTTCAACCTGATTTTTTGTATTAAATTTCCACCCCAAATATTTTCTATCCGTATTTTTTTCCATATATATAATATCACTTTTTCCTAGATAATTCTTCATAGGAATATTATTGAGTATGTTAAAAAAGTTTTCTTTATTTCTGGTGGAATTTTCCTGCTTCTTATTTCTTTCTAATGATGTTCTATAAATACAGGATTTCTTCTTAGTTTCAGAATGAATATATTTATATGATAAAAGATCATATCTATAGTTTTTTTCAAAATTATCCTCTTTATTTGATAATAAATAGACTTTCAAATTTTGTTTTTTTTTGTAATAAAAAAAAGGGTCTTTTTCATAGGAATACCCTTTCTTTAAATCATTATTTTGAGAGGTATTTATCCCATTTCGCCATTTTTGGGGGACTAATCTAGACCATGTAATCTGAGATAAATCGTATTGATAATGACCTCTTAACCAGTTTTTCCATGGATTCAGTCCATAATTTGGAAGTTTCTTATGTCTTATTTCGGAATCAAATATTCCTTGTCTTCCAAAAAAATCCTTTATTTCATTCTTAAGAAAAAAAGATGGTCCATTATATTGAAGAATAGATCTTACCTTATTGAAGTTAATTGCTTGGGTTTGTGATAATTTTAAAAATACATATTTTTGTGACAAGTAAGATAAATCAAAAAAAATATGTGACTTTCGCTTACTATTTCTAAGATTATCAAATATCTTTTTTATAGTCATAGGCGAAATAAAGTCAATTTGATTTTGTTTTGTTTTATTAATCCTTTCTTGATCTTGATTTCTTTTATTATTGTCAATGTATTTCTCAACAATTTTTTTTGTTGATTCCATAAAAAGGTATAGAGAAATTCTGCGCATATTAATGATACATAGAAAGATATCAATGTATATTTTTTCAATGAAAAATTGAATTAATAATTCAATATTTTTTCTTTTTAATAGTTTCCAAATTTTTGGGGGTGATTCTCCATTATTCTTTTTTTTTTTTTTCATTATTTCTATTTGATTTCTGATTGTGTTTCTTCTATCAATTCTATGTTTCATTTCTTCTTTTGCCTGTAAATAATTTGTCCAACCTGTAGCTCGATTTTGACTAAGTGATTCATGAATTATCTTATTACTGATTATAGAATCATTTTCTGTTTGAGTTTGACTTGATTCATATATTTCTCTCGGTATAAATAATGGAATTTTTGTTCCTTTTAAAAGTTCTTTTATTATTTGTTTTACAAATAAAACAGCTTTTGTTTGTTTCTTTGTTATTTTTTTTAAAACTCTTCGAACTCTAAAATTGAATTTTCTTATTTCGACTTTATAGTCTATATCTTTAAAAATAGGTTCAAAAAAGGAAGGTGTTTTTCGAGGAGGCCCAAAAGGATATTCTGTTTCCATTCCCAAAACTGTTAAAAAACAAGAATCAAAATCATCCTGTTGCTTTCGATCGCTATCAGAGAGTCGTAGTTTAGATCTGTGCCAAGGTTTCAAATGAAAAGGATATAGGATTTTGATCTGAAAACCTTCTCTTAACCAATTTTTAGGAAATTCCGTTTTGGAGAATTGAAGACCATTATAGCTGCACTTTAGATAAATTTCTCTATTCCAATCTTGGAAATCCTCATACCATTCCGGAGATTGCCGTAATAAAATACGGCCAATATTCTTAACTATTATGAATAAGGGTAATTTAATATATCTTCTAAAAATTGATTGAGCTAGTAACAGAACACTTCTTGTTTTTTGTGCATATGGAATGTTATCCCAGAATTCCATTGCGTCTTCCTGGTTATTTTTTTTTATTTGGAATTGTTGATCTAAAATTTCGAATTCTGACTTTTTACCCAACCAATCTCTAATATTAAAAAAAAGTTTCATTAGGTTGGATATAGGAAAAGGAAAATCCTCCATTTTTTCCAAAAAAAGGGGGGAATGAGGATTTCCTTGAGAGGGTCCCCAAATAACCATTTTACGCCTTTGAACGCGCATAGATCCTTTTATTACGGCTCGACGAAAATCTGGTTCTTCTAAATAACTTATAAAACCCGAATCTCTATTAAATTTTGTATAAAGATTATAATTCTTGAAATGAGACTTCTTAAAACTTCGTCTGGAACGAGTTAAAAAAGCTATACGTTTAAATCTTCTTGTTCGAAGCTGGTGATCCAGCCCTTGCATTATGCCTTGTTCTTTTCGTCGTTTTTTAAAATGTTGTTCCAACTCATTGATTAATTTGTATGACCATCGAGGGGGTTTTTTACCTATTTTGTTTATTCCAATAGATTTTTTTTCACGCTTAGGGTTAGTTAGAATTGCGTTCAATGAAAACTTTAACCTATTATTTGAATCTATTTTTACTTGTTTTTTTTCTGATCTTTCGATTTTCTGTTCATATTCTGGAGAATTAGGATAGGGAAGAAGGATATCATGAATTTGATTTAGTTCAGATGTTTCTGTGCAATTTTCTATCAAAGTTTCGTTTATGAT